TTCGTAAAGTCGATCATTATGAGTGTTACGAGGAATTTGATTGGGAAGTACAATGGCAAAAAGAAGGAGATTCATTAGCTCGTTATTTAGTCCGAATCAGTGAAATGACGGAATCCATAAAAATTATTCAACAAGCTCTGGAAGGAATTCCAGGGGGGCCCTATGAGAATTTAGAGGTGCGGCGCTTTGATAGAACAAAGGATTCTGAATGGAATGATTTTGATTATCGATTCATTAGCAAAAAACCTTCGCCCACTTTTGAATTGTCTAAACAAGAACTTTATGCGAGAGTGGAAGCCCCAAAGGGGGAATTGGGAATTTTTCTGATAGGGGATCAGAGTGTTTTTCCCTGGAGATGGAAAATTCGTCCACCTGGGTTTATCAATTTGCAAATTCTTCCTCAGCTAGTTAAAAGAATGAAATTGGCCGATATTATGACAATACTAGGTAGTATAGATATTATTATGGGAGAAGTTGATCGTTGAAATGATAATTGATACGACAAAAGTACAAGCTATCAATTCTTTTTCCAGATCGGAATCCTTAAAAGAGGTTTATGGGCTCTTATGGTTACTTATTCCTATTTTTACTCCTGTATCGGGAATCATAATAGGGGTACTAGTAATTGTGTGGTTAGAAAGACAAATATCTGCAGGGATACAACAACGTATTGGACCTGAATACGCGGGTCCTTTGGGAATTCTCCAAGCTCTAGCAGATGGTACAAAACTACTTTTCAAAGAAGATCTTCTCCCATCTAGAGGAGATATTAGTTTATTCAGTATCGGACCATCTATAGCGGTCATATCCATTTTACTAAGTTATTCAGTAATTCCTTTTGGCTATCACCTTGTTTTAGCCGATCTCAGTATAGGGGTTTTTTTATGGATTGCAATTTCTAGTATTGCTCCTATTGGACTTCTTATGTCAGGATATGGATCGAATAATAAATATTCCTTTTTAGGTGGTCTACGAGCTGCTGCTCAATCAATTAGTTATGAAATACCATTAACTCTATGTGTGTTATCAATATCTCTACGTGCGATTCGTTGGGACATGCATTTTTTTTGACCCATTTTTTTTTTTATTTTCGTTATGAATGGTGAATGGATTGAATAGATATTCTCATTTTTTTTATTAATCATTTCGGGCGATGAACTAAACCAGATAAGTTATATGAGTGAAACAAAACAGCTTAGAAATTGGCAGTAAAAAGATTGAGTCTCATTCCCTAGGTACAAGAGTTAAGCAGACGTAAATATAAACAGTAGAAGTAGAAACGGGTTACCCCAAAATTGGTTGATTAGTCATCATAGTTTGAAGCGGGTACAAAGGATCAACTGTATGGAATTTTGATTATTGTATGTATTACCATACCGGGGATCGAATAAAATGAGCGGGCGGTTAGGAATACCAAGGTACATAAAGGATTAGTAATGGAGATAGTGTAAGTAAATTATCCAAAGGGATATTTCTGCATAACATAAAAGGAATCCTAATGGGGCTTTAAGTTGGTAGAAATGATCAAGCAGTACTTCCCCACGATCCCGATCCAGAGTATGCTCCTACCCACTGATTAAACAAATGACTATCGGGAACGAAGTAATCCTTTATTTAATTTAAAATTTAGAGTGAGTTTAAAGTTCTAAAGGATGAGATCAATTCAGAAGCATTTTTTTGTTATTATAGCAGACAGAATTGCATTGGTCTAATTAGGGACTCTCCGATGTATCTTCAATTCATCTACCCTATAAGACAAGTATATCGAGATAATATTAAATCCGTCCTTAGATTTATTTGTGGCCATCGAGGAGCCGTATGAAGCTTAAGTCTCATGTACGGTTTTGCAATAGCGATGAAATAGTGATGTTATCACCGACTATGATTATCTAACAGTTCAAGTACGGTTGATATAGTTGAGGCGCAGTCAAAATATGGTTTTTGGGGTTGGAATTTGTGGCGCCAGCCTATAGGGTTTACTGTTTTTTTAATTTCTTCCCTAGCAGAGTGTGAGAGATTACCTTTTGATTTACCAGAAGCAGAGGAAGAATTAGTAGCCGGTTATCAAACCGAATATTCGGGTATAAAATTTGGTTTATTTTATGTTGCTTCCTATCTAAATCTACTAGTTTCTTCATTATTTGTAACAGTTCTTTACTTGGGCGGATGGAATCTCTCTATTCCGCACATATTAATTCCTGAGCTTTTCAGAATTGGAGTCTTTGAAACGACAATTAGTATCTTTATTACATTAGCTAAAGCTTATTTGTTCCTGTTCATTCCTATCACAACAAGATGGACGTTACCTAGGATGAGAATGGACCAATTATTAAATCTTGGGTGGAAATTTCTTTTACCTATTTCTTTAGGTAATCTATTATTGACAACCTCTTCCCAACTCTTTTCACTGTAAAGTCACAAGATATTCTAGATTCATAACTTCTCTCAAACAAGAGAAAGAAACATCAAATTATTCATAGATATTCAAGATATGTTCTCCATGGTAACTGGGTTCATGAATTATGGACAACAAACAGTACGAGCTGCAAGGTATATCGGTCAAAGTTTTATGATTACCTTATCCCATGCGAATCGTTTACCTGTAACTATTCAATATCCTTATGAAAAATTGATCACATCAGAGCGTTTCCGCGGTCGAATCCACTTTGAATTTGATAAATGTATTGCTTGTGAAGTATGTGTTCGGGTATGTCCTATAGATCTCCCTGTTGTTGATTGGAAATTGGAAACGGATATTCGAAAAAAACGATTGCTTAATTACAGTATTGATTTTGGAATCTGTATATTTTGTGGTAACTGCGTTGAGTATTGTCCAACGAATTGTTTATCAATGACTGAAGAATATGAACTTTCTACTTATGATCGTCACGAGTTGAATTATAATCAAATTGCTTTGGGTCGGTTGCCAATGTCAGTGATTGGAGATTACACAATTCGAACAATTATGAATTCGACTCAAATAAAAAAAGACACAGGTAACCCATTCGATTCAAGAACAATTACCAATTACTAAGATTAAGTTTTGATTTGATCTAAAGTAGCAAAGCTTCTTTCTCCTTATCAAAACCACATACCCCATTAGAATTATATTTAATTCAATTAGAAACGTATCAAAAAAATAGGGTAACCTCTTTTTTCCCGGTTTGGTCAATAAGGTCATGAAAAATTTTTACTTAATTTATCTCTTATTTTACATAGAATGGATTTACCTGGACCAATACATGATTTTCTTTTAGTTTTTTTGGGATTGGGTCTTATAGTAGGAGGTCTAGGAGTGGTATTACTTACCAATCCCATTTTTTCTGCCTTTTCATTGGGATTGGTGCTTGTTTGTACATCCTTATTCCATATTCCATCGAACTCCCATTTTGTAGCTGCTGCACAGCTCCTTATTTATGTGGGAGCAATAAATGTATTAATTGTATTTGCTGTGATGTTCATGAATGGTTCAGAATATTACAATGATTTCCACCTTTGGACTGTTGGAGATGGAGTTACTTCACTGGTTTGTACAAGTATTTTTGTTTCACTAATTACTACTATCCCCGATACGTCATGGTACGGTATTATTTGGACTACAAGATCAAACCAGATTATAGAGCAGGACTTGATAAATAATGGTCAACAAATTGGCATTCATTTATCAACAGATTTTTTTCTTCCATTTGAACTTATTTCGATAATTCTTTTAGTTGCCTTGATAGGTGCAATTGCTATGGCTCGTCAGTACTAAATACTTCGAAATAATAAAAAAATAATAATTAGGACTTGTTTTTTTCTTTAAATTCTATTTATTGTTCCTGTATAAAAAAAAAAATAGAATTTAAAATGGAAATGCTCTTAGTTAGATCTATCATCTATTACCAATACCTTACTTTATTACGTACTTTATATTACTTTATATATATTTTTCATTTTAGTTTAGTCAATTGAATCGGTTAAATTGTTGTTCATATTGAAATGAGTCGAGATTGATGAGGAGTTGGCCAATGATGCTCGAACATGTACTTGTTTTGAGTGCCTATTTATTATCCATCGGTATCTATGGATTGATTACAAGTCGAAATATGGTTCGAGCGCTTATGTGTCTTGAGCTTATACTGAATGCAGTTAATATAAATTTCGTAACATTTTCTGATTTATTTGATAGTCGCCAATTAAAAGGAGACATTTTCTCAATTTTTGTTATAGCAATTGCAGCTGCTGAAGCTGCTATTGGATTAGCTATTGTTTCATCAATTTATCGTAACAGAAAATCAACTCGTATCAATCAATCTAATTTGTTGAATAAATAGTGGTAATCATATACATATAAATAAAAATATAGATAGAATATCCGCCAATTCAAATTGGTATGTGCGACATAAGCATCTGGTGCTGTTTGATAAAACTCAATAAATAAAAGTATCTTGGCCCGCTTTCATGAGCATATCCAGAAGTAGATTGATTCTGGTAAAACGAAATCATTGATTCGTCTGGTGTCTACAATATAAAATTCATTTATTAATAACTAGATCGAAAATTTATACTGTTAAAAAAAAAATTATAGATCCAATGTCACATTCAGTAAAGATTTATGATACATGTATAGGGTGTACTCAATGTGTACGAGCCTGCCCCACGGATGTATTAGAAATGATACCTTGGGACGGATGTAAAGCTAAGCAAATTGCTTCTGCTCCAAGAACAGAAGACTGTGTAGGTTGTAAAAGGTGTGAATCCGCTTGTCCAACGGATTTTTTGAGTGTCCGGGTTTATTTATGGCATGAGACAACTCGTAGCATGGGTCTAGCTTATTGATACGTTTCAGAAAATTCCACTTCAATCCATTTTTTTATCTTTACCGACAAAAACCCGTGCTCAAAAGAAAATAATTTTTGAGCACGGGTTTCTCTGGTCAAAGTGTATCTTGTCTTTACCACGAATGATTTTCCTTGGTTAACAATAATTGTTGTTTTGCCTATATTTGCGGGTACTTTCATTTTTTTTTTTCCTCATAGAGGAAATAAAGTGATACGGTGGTATACAATTAGTATATGTCTATTAGAATTACTTTTAACGGCCTATGCATTCTGTTATCATTTCAAATTGGACGATCCATTAATCCAATTAGAACAGGATTATAAATGGATCAACTTTTTTGATTTTCACTGGAGACTAGGAATTGATGGACTTTCTATAGGACCCATTTTACTCACGGGATTCATCACTACTTTAGCTACTTTAGCGGCTTGGCCAGTTACTAGAGATGCTAGATTATTCCATTTTCTCATGTTAGCAATGTACAGCGGTCAAATAGGACCATTTTCTTCTCGGGATCTTTTACTTTTTTTTATCATGTGGGAGTTAGAATTAATTCCTGTCTACCTACTTTTATCCATGTGGGGAGGGAAGAAACGTTTGTACTCAGCTACAAAGTTTATTTTGTACACTGCAGGAGGTTCCATTTTTCTCTTAATGGGAGTTCTAGGTATGGGTTTATACGGTTCCAATGAACCGACATTAAATTTTGAAACATCAGCTAATCAATCGTATCCTGTGGCATTAGAAATAATATTCTATTTTGGATTTCTTATTGCTTATGCTGTCAAATTACCGATTATACCCCTACATACATGGTTACCAGATACCCATGGAGAAGCACATTACAGTACATGTATGCTTTTAGCCGGAATCTTATTAAAAATGGGAGCATATGGATTGGTTCGGATCAATATGGAATTATTACCCCATGCTCATTCTATATTTTCTCCCTGGTTGATGATAGTAGGCGCAATTCAAATAATCTATGCAGCTTCAACATCTCCGGGTCAGCGCAATTTAAAAAAGAGAATTGCCTATTCCTCCGTATCTCATATGGGTTTTATAATTATAGGAATTGGTTCCATAACTGATACAGGACTCAACGGGGCCGTTTTACAAATGATCTCTCATGGATTTATCGGTGCTGCACTTTTTTTCTTGGCAGGAACGAGTTACGATAGAATACGTCTTGTTTATCTCGACGAAATGGGAGGAATAGCTATTCCAATGCCCAAAATATTTACAATGTTCAGTAGCTTCTCGATGGCTTCTCTTGCATTGCCTGGAATGAGCGGTTTTGTTGCAGAATTTATAGTTTTTTTTGGACTAATTACGAGCCAAAAATTTCTTTTAATGCCAAAAATACTAATAACTTTTGTAACGGCAATTGGAATGATATTAACTCCTATTTATTCATTATCTATGTTACGTCAGATGTTCTATGGATACAAGCAATTTGATTCTCATAATTCTTCTTTTTTTGATTCTGGGCCGCGAGAACTATTTGTTTCAATCTGTATCTTTCTACCCGTAATAGGTATTGGTATTTATCCAGATTTCGTTCTCTCACTATCAATTGACAAGGTAGAAGCTATTCTATCTAATTACTTTGATAAATAGTAGATAGTTTTAAAAAATAAGACATATAATAAGAAACTAAAGTATCAAAAATTCATTGTAATCAGATACTTCAGATATTTTTGAAGTTTTTGAGAACCATTTGAATCAAGTAGTGATTCAAATGGTTCTCAAAAACTCATGTAAACTTTCCTTATATATGCTATTCCTATGCTATGGATTTTTTCGTAAATTATTTTATTCAATTAGATGTTAATGCGAATGAGCCATAACTATGTAACCCTATTCCTAATAGATTTACTCCAAAATAACATATCCAAATTATAAAAAATCCTATCGAAGCCACAATTGCAGAATTTGAACCTTGCAAATTTTCATTTGTTCTAGTATGTAAATAAATTGCGAATATTGTCCAAGTAATAAATGCCCAAGTTTCTTTTGGGTCCCAATTCCAATATGATCCCCACGCTTCATTAGCCCATACTGCTCCCGAAAGAATACCTATGGTTAAAAATATAAACCCAAGACTAATAACACGAGAACTCCAGCAATCCAATTGCTGAATTAATTGATACCTATGATAATTTATAAATGAAATAAAACAATTGTTTTGTATTTGTAAAACATTTCTTATTTCATTAACATATTGGATTTCGCCAAAAGAAAACGGCCCAATTTGTAAATTATTGTTTTTATATTTACCAAAAATAGAGATATTTTTTCGAAATGTAATGACTAGAAGAGCTACTGATAATAATGATCCACACAGAAGAGCTGCATAACTCAATACCATCATACTTACGTGCATCATTAACCACTGTGATTGTAGAGCGGGCACTAATATTGTGGATTGATGCATTTCAGTTAAAAGACCTGAAGTAGCAAATCCTTGGGTAAAAATAGCACTGGGTGCAGTTATTGCATTTAAATAATTTTTTTTATTTCTAAAATAGGGAACCATATGAATAATGGAGAAACTCCATGAAAGAAACATTAATGATTCATATAAATCACTTAAGGGTACATGTCCCGAATAAATCCAACGAATAACTAATAATCCTGTTATACATAAAAAAGTGGCTACCATTCCTTTTTCCGACGAATTATATAGTCCTACGATTTCGTGGACTAATAAGTTCATCAAATAAATCGTAATTACAATTGAAACAACCGACAAAGAAACGTGAGTTAATATATGTTCTAAAGTAAAAAATATCATAAAAAATCCTAAACTAAAAGGGGGTGCCCTCCAACAATGGAAATCCTTAATTAAATTCTATACATTATAGGAGTTATTCGAATATTTATTTTACTCATATTTTTTTATAAGATGCCGCCACTCGGATTCGAACCGAGATGCTCTAGCACTGCTTCCTAAGAGCAGCGTGTCTACCGATTTCACCATAGCGGCTTACTCGAAATCATAATAGCCCATCCATCTTCAATCGTCGAGATTTACGTAGGGAATAAAATGCAAATATCTTGTGGATATTTTCCACAATATCGTTCAAATTACTATTTGAACGTTCAATAATCATTACCTTAATTAATTTAAATTAAAAAATATAATTAATATAATTAATATAGAGTTATGTGATATTTATGGAATGGATATTGTGGTTTATTTTATGGATATCTTGATCGATCCTATGGTTAAAACAGAAAATATATATATTTTGGATACAGAACCCAATAAACTTTTTGAGTTTCCTAAAAAAAATGTTTTTTGTGAAGGGAGAATCGATGGGGAAAATAAAAATCCCCACCCTAAAAAAACCCACTAAACTAAAGAAAAAATATGAGACTTTTTATTTTGTGCCTAATTTTTTGAGTCCCTCTCTAGTAGACAGAAAAAGTATTATCCTCCGATAACATATGGCAATAGAAAATTACATCTCATATTGATATTAAATATATATTAATTATTCATCTTATAAAATATAATTAATATATCGAATTGGTTGGTTCATATCGATCGAGATTATTCCAAGACCTTATTACTTGTTTGTTGCACAAAAAAACTTTTGGACTTCCCGGTGGAAAGGGATTTTGCTAAAGAAAAAGCTTTTTTCGCTGCCAAATACGCTTTCTTTTTCCAAATATTTTTACGAATAAGCTTTTTGGATATAGAAGTACGTTTTTTCGGAACCGCCATTAAAAAATGCAGAGGTTATTTATTGTTATAGTTAAATGTGGAAGACATCTATTGTTCAAAATATATAATATTTTGGATTACTATTACATACAATATCCGAAGGATAGATTTTTCCTATTGGCGAGTATTTTATATATACCCGAATGAAGATATCAGATATATATTCACGGGATTCCTGGCTATCAAAATGAAGTTGCTTGCCATTGGTAAAAAAAAAAATAAGGGATTGCTACTCGTACTTCCATATATTTTCGTCATGTTATGTTACATTTCATCTAATAATAAAAAAATTGAAAAGTTTCAGAACCTTTACCTAATTTAAGAAAACTAGACTGTAAAACTCAATTTATTAATTGAAATGGATCACGAAAGTATATCTAATTAAAATTTTTAAGAAATTTTAAACTAAAAAAAAAATAAGACTAATATCTGTTAGTAGTTAATTTATTAAACGATATGTGATGAAAAAAAAACTTTTTCATTTGAATTAATTTATATTTATTTTGGAAAAATAAATTCCAGTTCTGTACGAACTGAAGTGACAAGTCAAAAATTGACAGATATCATAGAATTTGAATTTACCACAAACATAAGTTTTTTAGTGGAAGGAATATAAGCAACTCAATCAGTTCCACAATCAACTAGTTCACAACCAATTAATGATTCCGAATATTCATTCCGGATAAATTAACTAAAATAACGAAGTCTCTTTTTTAGGTTTATCGGGTTGAGTTATTGGTGGTTCATAGGATCCATATCAGACAGAATCAAGTACTTATTTTTTTTTTTAGTATTTCTTTTTATTTTTTGACTTGTTCTATGGATCTAAATTATTGTAATAATGAAATGGTGGAAAATATAATATTATGTATCTTCATACAGATATTAGCTTACTTAATAATCAAATTATTTTCAACATTGACTCAATTTTATCATTTGACCAATCATAACTTTTTTATTTGAAAAATTTTTTTTTTTTGCTCTTTTCAAAATATATAAGAGCTGGTGAATCGGAAACAATTAAACAATTAATAAAAAAAGTTGAATTTAATTATGGAACATACATATCAATATGCGTGGATTATACCTTTCGTTCCCCTTCCAGTTCCTATAGCAATAGGGGCGGGTCTTCTCCTTGTTCCGGCGGCAACAAAAAATATTCGTCGTATATGGGCTTTTCCTAGTGTTTTATTACTAAGTATCGTTATGATTTTTTCTGTATATCTGTCTATTCAGCAAATAAATGGCAGCCCTATCTATCAATATGTATGGTCTTGGACCATCAATAATGATTTTTCCTTAGATTTTGGCCACTTGATAGATCCACTTACTTCCATTATGTTAATATTAATTACTACTGTTGGGATAATGGTTCTTATTTATAGTGACAATTATATGTCTCATGATCAAGGTTATTTGAGATTTTTTGCTTATATGAGTTTT